AGTAAATGAAATCAAAAAAAGTAAATCCTTTGATTAAAGATAAAGAGTAATTTCCAATTTATAAGGTTCAGTTTTGATCGAAAGGAATTCCGTTTTTTTCGTTTAGTCACTAACTACAAATTCTAACTATTGATTGGTTGGTTCGTGCTTCAATTTGGATTGAAAATCTATGAATATATCTGTAATTTTTTCGAAATCGAAATATAGTTTTGAACCACTCTTTAACTTTAAGATAAAGAATGATATTAGTCCAAGAACTGTACCTACATCAATTCACATTTCTTAGGATTTAATTCAATTAAGAACTTTTCAGAAAAAGATTTTCCTGGTGGTTCAATAAGGTCATGAAAAAATTTCAATTTATTTATCTCTTTACATATAATGGATTTGCCCGGACCAATACATGATTTTCTTTTAGTCTTTTTGGGATCCGGTCTTCTATTAGGAGGCATAGGGGTAGTATTACTTACCAATCCAATTTATTCTGCTTTTTCGTTGGGATTGGTTCTTGTTTGTATATCCTTATTCTATATTCTATCAAACTCTCATTTTGTAGCTGCCGCACAGCTCCTTATTTACGTGGGAGCTATAAATATTTTAATTATATTTGCTGTCATGTTCATGAACGATTCAGAATATTACAAAGATTTTCATCTTTGGACCGTTGGGGATGGCGTTACTTTGTTGGTTTGTACAGGTATTTTTGTTTCACTAATGACTACTATTCTGGATACGTCATGGTACGGGATTATTTGGACTACAAGATCAAACCAAATTATAGAGCAAGATTTGATAAGTAACAGTCAACAAATTGGAATTCATTTATCAACAGATTTTTTTCTTCCATTTGAACTCATTTCGATAATTCTTTTAGCTGCTTTGATAGGCGCAATTGCTGTGGCCCGCCAGTAATAAATCTTTCGAACTAGTAACCGAAATCAAAATGAAACTTTGTTCTGTGTTATCACATCCATTTCCCCTCACTTCAATCTTATTTGAAGATTGTTTATGTCTAAAATAGAAATTCTTTTTTTTGATCTATTGCCAATAGATTCCCTTATTCAGTACTTTTTTTTTATTCTAGTCACTTAAACTCATTAAATTGTTTTTCATCTTGAAATGAATCAAAATTGATAAGGAGTTGGTCAATGATGCTCGAACATGTACTTATTGTGGGTGCCTATTTATTTTCTATCGGTATCTATGGATTGATCACAAGTCGAAATATGGTTAGAGCCCTTATGTGTCTTGAACTTATACTGAATGCAGTTAATATAAATTTCGTAACATTTTCTGATTTTTTTGATAGTCGCCAATTAAAAGGAAATATTTTTTCAATTTTTGTTATAGCTATTGCAGCCGCTGAAGCAGCTATTGGACCAGCTATTGTTTCCGCAATTTATCGTAACAAAAAATCAACTCGTATAAATCAATCGAATTTGTTAAATAAGTAGTAGTGTATTAATCATAGAAATTCTAATATTTATCAAGTCAAATTAACATGGATGATACATAACGTATTGATCGTGTTTACAAAAAATGCAAGAAATCAAAGTATCTTGGACCTCTCGTATGAGTCGATCTGGAAGCAGATTGATTAGAAAAATTCTGGTAAATCATTGATTCATCTGGTGTCTAAATATATGTATAATTACTAGATCGAAAATTTATGATGTTCAAAAATTTATATATCCAATGTCACATTCAGTAAAGATTTATGATACATGTATAGGGTGTACTCAATGTGTCCGAGCCTGCCCCACAGATGTATTAGAGATGATACCTTGGGACGGATGTAAAGCTAAGCAAATTGCTTCTGCTCCAAGAACAGAAGACTGTGTTGGTTGTAAGAGATGTGAATCCGCCTGTCCAACAGATTACTTGAGTGTTCGAGTTTATTTATGGCATGAAACAACTCGAAGCATGGGCCTAGCTTATTGATCCCTTTCCAAAATCCCACCTGAATATATTTGATTTTTTTTTTACCGACAAAAATCCCCCTGCTCGAAAAATCAAATATATATATTTGATTTTTCGAGCACGGACTTTTCTGGTCCAAGTGTATCTTGTTTTTACTACGAATTATTTTCCTTGGTTAACAATAGTGGTAGTTTTGCCAATATTCGCGGGTTCCTTAATTTTCTTTCTTCCTCATAGAGGAAATAAGATAATTAGGTGGTACACTATATTTATATGTACCGCGGAACTCCTTCTAATAACTTGTGCATTCTATTATCATTTCCAATTGGACGATCCATTAATGCAACTGACGGAGGATTATAAATGGATCAATTTTTTTGATTTTTACTGGAGATTGGGAATAGATGGACTTTCTATAGGACCTATTTTGCTGACAGGATTTATCACCACTTTAGCTACTTCAGCGGCTCGGCCGGTTACTCGGGATTCCCGATTATTCCATTTCCTGATGTTAGCAATGTATAGTGGTCAAATAGGATCATTTTCTTCCCGAGACCTTTTACTTTTTTTCATCATGTGGGAGTTAGAATTAATTCCGGTTTATCTACTTCTATCCGTGTGGGGGGGAAAAAAACGTTTATATTCAGCTACAAAGTTTATTTTGTACACTGCAGGAAGTTCCGTTTTTTTATTAATGGGAGTTCTGGGTATCGGTTTATATGGTTCCAATGAACCAACATTCAATTTTGAAATATCAGCTAATCGATCTTATCCAGTAGTACTGGAAATAATATTCTATATTGGATTTCTTATTGCTTTTGCTGTCAAATCACCGATTATACCTTTACATACATGGTTACCAGACACCCATGGAGAGGCACATTATAGTACTTGTATGCTTCTAGCCGGAATATTATTAAAAATGGGAGCATATGGATTGGTTCGGATCAATATGGAATTATTGCCCCGCGCTCATTCTATATTTGCTCCCTGGTTGATGATAGTAGGCACACTTCAAATAATCTATGCAGCTTCAGCATCTCCCGGTCAACGTAATTTAAAAAAAAGAATAGCCTATTCCTCCGTATCTCATATGGGTTTCATAATTATAGGAATTGGCTCTATAAGTGATATGGGCCTCAATGGAGCCATTTTACAAATAATATCTCATGGCTTTATTGGCGCTGCACTTTTTTTCTTGGCGGGAACGAGTTTTGATAGAATACGTCTTGTTTGTCTCGACGAAATGGGCGGAATGGCGATCCCAGTTCCAAAAATATTCACGACTTTCAGTATCTTATCGATGGCTTCCCTTGCATTACCGGGGATGAGTGGTTTTGTTGCAGAATTAATAGTATTTTTTGGACTAATTACCAGCCAAAATTTTTTTTTAATAACAAAAATACTAATTACATTTGTAATGGCAATTGGAATGATATTAACTCCTATTTATTCATTATCTATGTTACGCCAAATGTTCTATGGATACAAGTTTTTTAATACTCCAAACTCTTATTTTTTTGATTCTGGACCGAGAGAGTTATTTGTTTCGATCTCTATCCTTTTACCTGTAATAGGTATTGGTATTTATCCGGATTTCGTTTTCTCACTATCCGTTGACAAGGTCGAAGATATTATATCTAATTATTTTTATAGATAATTATAGATAATTATTAAAAAAATTAATAAAATAAAAAATCAAACATCAATCTTATATTATACTATTATACTATAATAAGAATAAGATGTTTAAAAAATTCGTTGTACAATTACAAAAAACAAATATTTTTTCTTCTCTTAAGTTTAAGTTAAAAATAAAAATGAATTATACTTTTAACCGGATATGTTTGGCCTTTGTAAGAACCTTTTGAATCAAACTAGTGATTCAAAAGGTTCTCGATGGCTTACACGACGTTTTCTTATATATATGCTGTCCCATGTTTATTTGTGTTCATTAGGTTCTTTCTTCAGTTAGATGTTAGGGTAAATGAACCATAACTATGTAGCCCTATTCCTAATAGATTGACCCCAAAATAGCATATCCAAATTATAAGAAATCCCATAGAGGCTACAATTGCAGAATTTACAACCTCAAAATTCTTATTTGTTCGAATATGTAAATAAATCGCGAATACGGTCCAAGTAATAAATGCCCAAGTTTCTTTCGGATCCCAATTCCAATATGAGCCCCATGCCTCATTTGCCCATACTGCTCCCGAAAGAATACCTATGGTTAAAAAGATAAAACCTATACCAATAATACGATAACTCCAATGATCCAATTGTTGAATCAATTGAGACCTATAATAATTCCTAGAAGAAATTAAGGAAGTGTTCCATAAAACATTGTTTCTTTCGTTCATGTATTGGATCTCATCAAAACAAAACGACTCATTATTGCTTTTCTCAAAAATACCTATGACTTTGCGAGATGTAATGACTATAAGAGCTACTGATAATAATGATCCACATAAAAGAAATGCATAGCCCAATACCATCATACTTACATGCATCATTAACCAATGAGATTGGAGAGCGGGTACTAATAGTACGGATTGATGCATTTCGGTTAAAAAACCAGAAGTAGCAAAGCCTTGGGTAAAAATAACACTTGGCGCGGTTATTGCGCTTAAAGGGTTTTTTTTTTTTTTTAAATACGGAACCATATGAATAATGGACAAACTCCATGAAAGAAAAATTAATGATTCGTATAAATCACTTAAAGGTAAATGCCTTGAATAAATCCAACGAGTAACTAATAATCCTGTTATACAGACAAAAGTAGTTTTTATGCCTTTTTCTGATGAATCATATAGTTTTGCGCTTTCATTAACTAATAAGATTATCAAACGAATTGAAATTATAATTGAAACAACCGAAAAGGATATATGAGTTAATATATGCTCTAAAATGGAAAATATCATAAAAAAATTATAAAAAAAGAGGGGAATCTCCCAATTATAGAAATGGAAATCGGGAATTGAATTCATTATAGGACTTACTCTTTTATAAGATGCCATGCCGCCACTCGGACTCGAACCGAGATGCTCTAGCACTGCTTCCTAAGAGCAGCGTGTCTACCGATTTCACCATAGCGGCTTTTCGAAATCATAATAACCTATTTTGATTCAATTGTCGAGGTTAAAGTACTCAATCATTCAATATTTTTGAGTTTTATTTTATAAGAAACATTGAAATTCATGAATAAAGAAATTGATGAATCAAAACTCGTTTAAAAAATAGTGATTTGAACCTAGTTACTAGTTACAATAATAATCCTTATTTTTTATTATTTTATTTAATATTTAGATTTATAGTGTATATCTTATTTAACGTAACATTAACAATGGAGTTCTTTTAGTTTAGACTCTCCTAAAATGGAACTTTTCTAACTACATAGTTTTTACCGCAATTCAATGTTCTTTTTTTCTTTTTATTATTTTTTTTATGACCAAAATTTATACATTTCTCGTATAAAATATCCATTGATAAAAGCTTCTTGTCGCATTTAGGTGGATATTTTATACGAGGGATATAAGGGATATATAAGGATAAGGATTATATATATTGATAATGATTTTTTAAAATGAGTGTTCCGAAAATTCCAAAACAAGTTTTAAACTTAAAAAATTAGTTTCAACGAATCATTAATTTGGATTAAAGATCTTATATTATCTTATGTTTGTTCTTTTCGAATAAATATTTGTTCTTTCCTATTTGAAAATGATTTATATATATATATATATAGATATAATAATATATAGATATAATAATTTATAGATAAAAATTATATTTATATATAAAAAAATTATTCTATATAAATTAGTATAAATTCTAAACGAAATTCAAAACTAGACTCTTTTTAGAGTCAGAGATAGATCTAGATTATTCCAATGTTTAATTATTTATTTCTTGTTATACAAAAAAACTTTTTGAATTCCCTGTAGAAAGAGATTTCGCTAATGAAAAAACTTTTAATGCTACCCAATATCCCTTCCTTTTCCAAATATTATTACGAATTCGTTTTTTTGATATGGAAGTACGTTTTTTTGGAACTGCCATTAAAAAATTATGATAGGGTATTCAGTTCTATAGTTGGATGTGAAAGACATCTATTGTTAAAAACCAATTGTTTTTTACTATATAATATAATTTCTCTCTTTATTGTCTAAATTCGACTCTTTTCATAAAAAGATATAAAAATATAAACCAAAGCGGTTGTGTCTTTATGTTGTTTATTTTCGTCATGCTATATTTATACATGTAATAAAATACATCAAAAAGTTTAAGAAATAAGAAACCAACCTTTTATTTTTGAATTTAATAAAAAAAAACGTTAATAATTTTTTTTTATATTAATTGCTTAATTGGTCAAGCTCAAAAAAAGAGTGCACCTAATGAAAATTGTAAAATTAAAATGAGACTAGTAGTTAATCTGTTAAAGTATACATTATTTTTTATATAAAAAATAAGTCCTTTTATTTTTGTAATTCCTTCACTCAATTAAAAAACTTCATTGGTTAATGATTCTGAATAAACGAACTAAAAAAAAAATAACTCTTTTTTTTTTCTGGGGTTAAGTTATGGACTGTGTCTGTCTTTTATGAATTCTATTAAAATAACATATTCTTTTTGATGTAATTATTTGTCCTTACTCTCTCTAGAGATTCAAATATTGTATTGTGTAAATTGTAATAAGAATTGAAATCTTTATTTTTTTTTTGTAGTTTCATAAAATCTTACTTAAAAAAAATAAGTATTTATTGATTTGAAATATTTTTTTTGTTTGAAGTATTTGGAAAAGATTTAGAATAATTAAGAATAAAAAATATTTATTTTAGTTTTACATATCTTATCTTAATTTTTTTTATTAACTGACTCCTTTCAAAAAAAATAAGAGCGGATGAATCAGAAACAGTTAACTAAGAATAAAAGATTTTTATTTATTTTTATGGAATATACATACCAATATTCATGGATCATACCTTTCATTCCAGTTATAATTCCTATGTTAATAGGGGTGGGACTTCTCCTTTTTCCGAAGGCAACAAAAAATCTTCGCCGCATGTGGGCTTTTCCTAGTGTTTTATTGTTAAGTATAGTTATGATTTTTTCAGCCAATCTGTCTATTCAGCAAATAAATAACAGTTATATCTATCAATATGTATGGTCTTGGACCATCAATAATGACTTTTCTTTAGAGTTCAGCTACTTGATCGATCCACTTACTTCTATTATGTTAATCTTAGTTACTACTGTTGGAATTATGGTTCTTATTTATAGTGACAATTATATGTCTCATGATCAAGGATATTTGAGATTTTTTGCTTATATGAGTTTTTTCAATACTTCAATGTTGGGATTAGTGACTAGTTCTAATTTGATACAAATTTATATCTTTTGGGAATTAGTTGGAGTGTGTTCTTATCTATTAATAGGTTTTTGGTTCACACGAACGATTGCCGCGAATGCTTGTCAAAAAGCGTTTGTAACTAATCGTGTAGGGGATTTTGGTTTATTATTAGGAATTTTAGGTCTTTATTGGATAACGGGCAGTTTCGAATTTCGGGATTTGTTTGAAATATTCAATAGTTTGATTTATAATAATGAAGTTCATTTTTTATTTGTTACTTTGTGTGCCTTCTTATTATTTTCTGGTGCAATTGCTAAATCCGCTCAATTCCCCCTTCACATATGGTTACCTGACGCTATGGAAGGACCTACTCCTATTTCAGCTCTTATACATGCTGCTACTATGGTAGCAGCAGGAATTTTTCTTGTCGCTCGGCTTCTTCCTCTTTTCATGGTTATACCTTACATAATGAATATAATAGCTTTAATAGGTATAATAACATTACTATTAGGAGCTACTTTAGCTCTTGCTCAAAAAGATATTAAGAGAAGTTTAGCCTATTCTACAATGTCTCAATTGGGTTATATGATGTTAGCTCTAGGTATTGGGTCTTATCGAGCTGCTTTATTTCATTTGATTACTCATGCTTATTCAAAAGCATTGTTGTTTTTAGGGTCCGGATCAATCATTCATTCAATGGAAGCTATTGTTGGATATTCTCCAGATAAAAGTCAAAATATGGTTCTTATGGGTGGTTTAATAAAACATGTGCCAATTACAAAAACTGCTTTTTTATTAGGTATACTTTCCCTTTGTGGTATTCCACCCCTTGCCTGTTTTTGGTCCAAAGATGAAATTCTTAATGATAGTTGGTTGTATTCACCGATTTTTGCAATAATAGCTTTTTCCACAGCAGGATTAACTGCATTTTATATGTTTCGGATCTATTTACTTACGTTTGAGGGCTCTTTAAATGTTAATTTTCAAAAAAACAGCGGTAAAACAAATAACTCGTTTTATTCAATATGTCTATGGGGAAAAGATAAAGAAGGGAAAAAAATAATTAAAAAGGATTTTCGGTTATTATCTTTATTAACAATGAATAATAATGAAAGGATTTCTTTTTTGGGGAAGAAGACATATCCAATTGATATTAATATAAGAAAGATGACGCGACCCTTTATTACTATTGCTCATTTTGACATTAAGAACACTTTTTCGTATCCCCATGAATCGGATAGTACTATGCTATTTCCTATGCTTGTATTAGGTATATTTACTTTGTTCGTTGGAGCCATAGGAATTCCTATGAATCAACAAGGAATGGATTTTGATATATTATCAAAATTGTTAACTCCAGCTATAATATATCAAAATTCAAATAATTCTGTGGATTGGTATGAATTTGTGACAAATGCAAGTTTTTCATTGAGTATAGCTTATATCGGAATATTTATAGCGTCTTTTTTATATAAGCCTGTTTATTCATCTTTACAAAATTTGAACTTCCGAAATTCATTTCTTAAAAGTGTTCCCAATCGAATTCTTTGGGAAAAAATAATAAATGTGATATATGATTGGTCATATAATCGTGGTTACATAGATGTTTTTTATGCAATATCCTTAAATAAAGGTATAAGAGGATTAGCTCAACTAACTGATTTTTTTGATAAACGAGTAATTGAAGGAATTACGAATAGAGTCGGTATTACAAGTTTTTTTGTCGGAGAGGGTATCAAATATATAGGTGGTGGCCGAATTTCTTCTTATCTCTTATTGTATTTATTTTATGTATTCATTTTTTTATTCATTTTAATTTTTTAAATTATAAAATTTAAAAGTAAGTTAATTTATATTTATCTATTTTTATAGTTAATTTTAAAGTGGTATTCAGCATTTTCAAATCGATCATTTTTTATATATCGGAATGGTCGCTTCCATTGTTTATAGTCGAAAAGAATATTAACAAGAGGTTTTTCAAACCAGAATATCTCTTTATCCTTTTTATCTTGAAATATTTCTAACTTCGAATTTTCTTGATTCCCATCTAGATAAGAAGTTTCATAAATTGGTCTATTTTTATAGTTAATTTTAAAGTGGAATTCATCCTTTGTTTTTCCCTTTCCATTCATTCGGATCTCTTTTGTTTCATCCATTTTGTCCGGATCCTCCTTTTCTTCCGAAAAAAGAGAAGGAGAAGGATCTTCTTCAGTGGATTCCTCTTGTTCCTGTTTAGTCCCCTTTGTTTCGGAAGTTGTTTCTATTTCTACATCTGTTTCTTCCTCGCTTTCCCCCCTTTCTTCCGTTTCTGAGGTTTCTTTCAGTTTCTTAGTAATAATGGGTGACGGTACTCTGCCTAAATAGTAGGCACAGGTAATAAATAAGAGAATACTAAAGATTCGAGCCATATTAGATCTAATAAGTACATTAAATCTAATAGAATCATTTTGCTGTATCCAGACTAATACCAATCCAACCCATTTCATGAATAAAATGTGACCAATTAACCAACCAACAAAACTACTTGTTACAAATAATATCTTGTTGTTGCATCGAAACATATAAATGTTGACTAATCTGACTAACATTGAACTTGGTAAAATGAAATGGTTGAATAATTGAAAAATTAGATTATTCAGGAATACGCATTGAATGCTAAGATTACGCATTGAGTTTCTGGTAGTAGATCCATAATCAAAAAAGTGTTTGTGATTGTTCCAGAAGAAA